TGAATAGACAGCTTCATTGAAAAAAGCATAACTATACTCAAAAACAAAATACTAGAAAAAGCCCACATACGGCGAAATTTTTTTGTTGCTGTAGGAAAAAAAAGAATTCCAGCTCCTATTAAAAAAGGAACTGGAAGTGGAATCAAAGGTATGATCCATGCATATTCGTATATATGTTCCATAAAAAATAAAACTTTTAATTTTTCATTAATTTTTTCCAATTCACTGGTTCTTACCTCTTTTAAAATAAGTCAATAAAAAAGAAAGATATGGAATAAATTAAAAATTATTAGAATGAAAATTTTTCATAATATTAAAATCAATAAATTATAATTGATCAAATGCTCAAGTTACAATTGTATTATATTCAAATAAAACATTTTTATATATCCGTCACTTTACTTTATACTTTACATAAAAACTAGTTTACATAACATAAACTAAAAAAAAAAATGGGTGGGTACTCCAATGTATAAAATCCTTTAGAATTATAGAATTACTCGTAGAACTTCCTAAATTCGATAAGTTTTTCTATTATCTATCCACAACTAACATTAAAAAAGCCAGCTTTAATTTTTATAGATAATTGAAACAAAAATCTTTCGCTATAGTTTTTTCTATGACATGTAAATTAAATTGAACATAAAACAAAATAAATAGAGATATAAATTGAAAGTTTAATTATTTATTTCATTTTTTTAGTAAAATTTAGTAAAAAACAAATGTGATTTTGCTGATACAAAAGTTTCTATTCATTTTTTTGTTTTTAATAATCATAATTTTATAATAATCATAATATAGGGTATCGCCTATAAACTAATCAACTAAATAAAATATTAATAGATGTCTTTCACATCCAACTATAAAAATAACCTATTCATTTTTTAATGGCAGTTCCAAAAAAACGTACTTCTAGTTCAAAAAAACGTATTCGTAAAAATATTTGGAAAAGGAAGGGATATTGGGTAGCGTTAAAAGCATTCTCGTTAGCAGTATCTCTTTCTAATGGTAATTCAAAAAATTTTTTCGATAAGTAATAAAACGTTATAATAATCTTAATCCGACGGATTACACAAAAAGGGTATAGATAATAATAATAAATGTCATGGGGTTTTATATAAAATGAAAATCAAATCAATGATTTTCATATAGAATGAATAATTTTGATTTCTTAATGTGTTGAATTGACCAATAGAAAATCGAACTGACTTCTATCTTATGATATGTCAAATACGAACTCTTCTGTTTACTCTAAAAAACTACTTAAAAAAAGAGATGATTTAATTATCTTTTTTGTATATTTTATCATTTCCGGGGTGGGGATTTTTATTTGCACCATCAACCTATTTTGATAGATATAAAAAGAGGTTTTTATATCTATCGAAAAGCAAATGAAATATAAAAAAATATTTAGTAATTAATAAAATAAAAAGGAATAGGTTGTTGAAAGTTGAACCTCGGTTTTTCATTGGAATTTAAAACTGGACCCTTTTTGTTTACTTAATAATTAAGTCGCTGTATCACTAGATAGTCCCGTGCCCATTTTTAATTCCAGCAAAAAAACTTTATTTTTCCTTTTTTTTTTTCGATTTATATTATAAAATTTAGTTTTAGTTGGATAGTATGTACGACCTTGAATAATAAAAAATAGATCCTATTTGGATTGTCAAATCCATCCAAATAGAGATCTATATTGATAACTTTAATTAATAAATAAAAATATTATATCTTTATATTATTTATATCTTTTTAATCGATTTACATATATATATATTATAATCTAATAATTATCGATATATTGATCTTTCCTTTCTTTATATTTAATATTTATAAAAAAATAAGATTAAAATACCTTTCAATCTATATTGAAACGTATTTTTTATATAAAATTTCTTTGAATCGATTTGGACTTAATTTATTGTTTTTTTTAACTTAACACAACTTTTTGATTGACACAAGAAAAATCTTAACCTTAACAATGAGTAAAATTTCAGAATGTAACTATCAAACGATACATGCATTAAAGAATAAAGAAGGTCCTTTGATTTCAATGTTGTATAAAATTGTAACACAAAAAAGTCCTCTTTTTAAATTAATTTCATTAAGAAGATAAATGCATTTTATTATCTAAAATTTTTGAAATAAGATCGGATAAATAAAAAACAAATCATTACCAAAATAAGATGACAAAAAAATCTTTTGAGTGGGATCCCTGTATTTAAATGAAAGAAAAATTTTTTAGTTACAAGAGTACCAGCAACTTTGTTATATAAGACCAACAACCGAAAATAAAAAAAAATAAGTCTTCGTATTGAACGCTCAAATTGGAATTTTAACGGCTTTTAATTTTAATGTAATGTGTTATAAAAACATTGCATTGACTTCCTCAATCTCGACGATTGAATCAAAATAAGCTATTATTATTTAACAAGCCGCTATGGTGAAATTGGTAGACACGCTGCTCTTAGGAAGCAGTGCTAGAGCATCTCGGTTCGAGTCCGAGTGGCGGCATGCCATTTTATCAATTAGAATTGATAAATTATCCAAAAATTTCATAGTCCTATAATATAATGAATATGGAACTGAATTGAATTCTTTATTTTCGTAATTTTGAATTAAGGGACTTTTTTTATGATATTTTCCATTTTAGAGCATATTTTAACTCATATTTCTTTTTCAATCGTTGTAATTGTAATTACAATTCATTTGATCACTTTAGTAAAAAATGAAATAGTAACCCTATCTGATTCATTAGAAAAAGGCATGATAGTTACTTTTTTATGTATAACAGGATTATTATTCACTCGTTGGATTTATTCGGGACATTTTCCATTAAGTGATTTATATGAATCATTAATCTTTCTTTCGTGGAGTTTCTACATTATTCATATGATTTCTTATTTTAAAAACCAGAAAACTCATTTAAGTGCAATAACTGCACCAATCGCGATTTTTACTCAAGGCTTTGCTACTTCGGGCCTTTTAACTGAAACGCATCAATCCAAAATATTAGTACCCGCTCTACAGTCCCAATGGTTAATGATGCATGTAAGTATGATGGTATTGGGTTATGCAGCTCTTTTATGTGGATCCTTATTATCGGTAGCACTTTTAGTCATTATATTTCAAAAAAATATAAGTAGTTTTGGTAAAATAAAACATTTATTAAATGAGTCTTTTTTTTTCAGTGAGATCGAATATATCACTCAAAAATCCACTATTTTACAAAGTACTTCTCGTTTTTCTTTTAGGAATTATTATAGGTCCCAGTTGATTCAACAACTAGATCATTGGAGTTACCGTGTTATTAGTTTAGGATTTCTCTTTTTAACGATAGGTATCCTTTCAGGAGCAGTATGGGCGAATGAGGCATGGGGATCATATTGGAATTGGGATCCAAAAGAAACGTGGGCTTTTATTACTTGGACCATATTCGCAATTTATTTACATATTAGAACAAATACTAATTTGCAAAGTGCAAATTCTGCGATTGTGGCTTTTCTAGGTTTTCTTATAATTTGGATATGCTATTTTGGGGTTAATCTATTAGGAATAGGGCTACATAGTTATGGTTCTTTTACATTAACAACCATGTAATTGAAGAAAAGACCTGACAAATAGAAAAAGAGAACAGACATATTACATATAGAAATATGTAAGCTTCGTTGAGAACCATTTAAATCAAGTAGTGTAGTGATTCAAATGGTTCTCACAAATGTCAAATGATCAGATTATACTTCTTTTTTTTTTATTTTTTACATAAAGTAATAATTATTTTTTCATGTGAAAACTATCGCTAAAAATAATTAGATATAATAGCTTCTACCTTTTCAACTGATAGTGACAGAGCGAAATCGGGGTAAAGGCCAATACCTATTACTGGTAAAAAAATAGAGATTACAATAAATAACTCCCGTGGTCCCGAATCAAAAAAATAAGAGTTTTTAATATTCAATAACTTGTATCCATAGAACATTTGACGTGACATAGATAATGAATAAATAGGAGTTAATATCATTCCAATTGCCATTCCAAAAGTAATGAGTATTTTTGTCATTAAAAGGTATTTTTGGCTAGTAATTATTCCAAAAAATACAATTAATTCTGCAACAAAACCACTCATGCCCGGTAAAGCAAGGGAAGCCATTGAAAAGCTACTGAAGAGTGTAAAGACTTTTGGCATTGAAATAGCTATTCCACCCATTTCGTCGAGATAAACAAGACGTATTCTATCATAACTCGTTCCTGCTAAGAAAAAAAGCGCAGCACCAATAAATCCATGAGAAATTATTTGTAAAACGGCTCCGTTGAGTCCCGTATCGGTTAGAGAACTAATTCCTATAATTATGAAACCCATGTGGGATACAGAGGAATAGGCTATTCTTTTTTTTAAATTACGTTGTCCGAGAGATGTTAAAGCTGCATAGATTATTTGAATTGTGCCTACTATCAGCAACCAAGGAGAAAATATAGAATGGGCGTGGGGTAATAATTCCATATTTATACGCACCAATCCATACGCTCCCATTTTTAATAAGATTCCGGCTAGAAGCATACATGTACTGTAATGTGCTTCTCCATGGGTATCCGGTAACCATGTATGGAGGGGTATAATCGGCGATTTAACAGCAAAAGCAATAAGAAATCCAATATAGAATATTATTTCTAATGCTACAGGATATGATTGATTAGCTAATTTTTCAAAATTTAATGTTGGTTCATTGGAACCATATAACCCCATACCTAGAACTCCCATTAATAGAAAAATGGAACCCCCTGCAGTGTACAAAATAAACTTTGTAGCTGAGTATAGACGTTTCTTTCCTCCCCACATAGATAAAAGTAGATAAACAGGAATTAATTCTAATTCCCACATTATAAAAAAAAGGAAAAGGTCTTGACAAGAAAATAATCCTATTTGACCACTGTACATTGCTAACATTAGGAAATTAAATAATCGCGAATCTCGAGTAACTGGCCGAGCCGCTAAAGTAGCTAAAGTAGTTATGAATCCCGTCAGTAAAATGGGTCCTATACAAAGGCCATCTATTCCTAATCTCCAGTGTAAATCAAAAAAGTTAATCCATTTATAATCTTCTGCTAGTTGAATTAATGGATCATCAAATTGAAAATGATAACAGAATGCATAGGTTGTTAGAAGGAGCTCTAACACGCATATACATATAGTATACCACTTCATTACTTTATTCCCTCTATGAGGAATAAAGAAAAGGAACAAACCTGCAAATATAGGCAAAACTACAATTATTGTTAACCAAGGAAAATAATTCGTGGTAAAGACAAGATACACTTGGACCAAAAACCCGTACCCGAAAAGAAAAAAACTCTATATTTCTTTTCGAACGCGGGTTTTTGTCGGTAAAAAAAAAATAAAATGGATTATGAATTCAAGTGGAGTTTTCTGGAATGTATCAATAAGCTAGACCCATGCTTCGAGTTGTTTCATGCCATAAATAAACTCGAACACTCAAAAAATCTGTTGGACAGGCAGATTCACATCTCTTACAACCAACACAGTCCTCTGTTCTTGGAGCAGAAGCTATTTGTTTAGCTTTACACCCGTCCCATGGTATCATTTCTAATACATCTGTGGGACAAGCTCGGACACATTGAGTACACCCTATACATGTGTCATAAATCTTTACTGAATGTGACATTGGATCTATAAAAATTTTTAACTTTATTAAATTTCGATCTAGTATAAACTTGTAAATGAATCACATATTCAAACGCAAATACTAGACGAATCAATGATATACCAGAATTTTTTTAATCAACCTATTCTGGATCGGTTTATAGAACACAAAAAACATCCAAAATACTTTTAGTTATTACATTTTTACAAGTATGATCCCCATGTTACGAACGACTACTTATTCAACAAATTTGATTGATTGATACGAGTGGATTTTCTGTTACGATAAATTGATGAAACAATCGCTGGTCCAATAGCTGCTTCAGCGGCTGCAATAGCTATAACAAAAATTGAGAAAACATTTCCTTTTAATTGACGACTATCAAAAAAATCCGAAAAAGTTACAAAGTTGAGATTAACTGCATTTAATATAAGTTCAAGACACATAAGAGCTCTAACCAAATTTCGACTCGTGATTAATCCATAGATACCAATCGAAAATAAATAGGCACTCAAAACAAGTACATGTTCGAGCATCATTAAATTGACCAACTCCTTCTTTATTCATTTTATTTCAATCTGAACAACAATTAAACTTATTTTATTGACGAAAATATAACAAATTTGAATCTAAAAAATACCGAAGATTTCGTTGGGATTGCTGGTTTTATTGAAAAATTTATGATTGACGAGCCACAGCAATTGCACCTATCAAAGCAACTAAAAGAATTATCGAAATGAGTTCGAATGGAAGAAAAAAATCTGTTGATAAATGAATTCCAATTTGTTGACTATTATTTATTAAATCTTGTTCTAGAATCTGGTTTGATTTTGTAGTCCAAATAATTCCGTACCATGATGTATTTAGAATAGTAGTAATTAATAAAACAAAAATACTTGTACAAACTAAGGAAGTAACCCCATCGCTAACAGTCCAAAGATTCAAGTCTTTGTCATATTCTGAACCATTCATGAACATTACGGCAAATATGATTAACACGTTTATAGCTCCTACGTAAATAAGGAGTTGTGCAGAAGCTACAAACTGAGAGTTTGCGAGAATATAAAATAAAGATATACAAACAAGAACCAATCCCAAGGAAAAGGCAGAAAAAATTGGATTGGTAAAGAATACCACTCCGAGACCTCCTAATATGAGAACTAATCCCAGAAATACTAAAAGAAAATCATGTATTAGTCCAGGTAAATCCATTCTATGTAAAATAAAAGATAAAAAGTTTCATGATCTTATTGACTTGAACAGAAAAATGAAATTAAGTTACTCTTTTTATAATACGTTCCTAATTAAATAAAATCCTAATGAGTTTTAATTTATGTAGACAGTAGACAGAGTTATCGGATCAATCATATAAACCTAATAAAATCTTTGAAATATTTAAGGTAGAAAAATCTTCAATACAAATTAATCCGGAATTTTCATCAACCAACCAAATAAACAGTTGGGATTTGGAGTTCTTAGAGCAAAAATAAACTTTTTTAATTGAGATAAAAACACAAATTTTATCAATTGGAAATTGCTCTTGAATCAAGCGATTTATCTGTTATTTTATATTTTAGGCGAATTCAAAATTGTTCGAATTGTATAATCATCATTTATTGATATTGGTAAACGACCCAAAGCAATTTGATTATAGTTTAATTCGTGACGATCATACGTAGAAAGTTCATATTCTTCAGTCATTGATAAACAATTTGTGGGACAATACTCAACGCAATTACCACAAAATATACAGATTCCGAAATCAATACTGTAATTAAGCAATCGTTTTTTCCTAATATCAGTTTCCAATTTCCAATCAACAACAGGTAGATCTATAGGACATACACGAACACATACTTCACAAGCAATGCATTTATCAAATTCAAAGTGTATTCGTCCACGAAAACGTTCTGATGTTATCAATTTTTCATAAGGATATTGAATAGTTACAGGTAAACGATTCGCGTGAGAAAGGGTAATTATAAAACCTTGACCAATATACCGTGCCGCTCGTACTGTTTGTTGACCATAATTCATGAATCCAGTTACCATAGGGAGCATATTGTAAATATCGATAAAAATTTTTATGTTTGTTTCTTTCTCTTGTTTGAGGTGAATCGAGTAAATAGAAAATATTGTATTTATGTATAATTCTTTATAGTGAAAAGAGTTGGAAAGAAGTTGTTAATAATAAATTACCTAAAGAAATAGGTAAAAGAAATTTCCATCCAAGATTTAAAAGTTGGTCCATTCTTAGTCTTGGTAAAGTCCATCTTGTTGTGATAGAAATGAACAAGAAAAAATAAGTTTTAGCTAATGTAATGAAAATACCAATTGTCGTTTCAAAGACTCCATCTGTTTCATTTATTTTCAAAAGTTCAGGGCCGAATACGTATGGAATAGAGAAATTCCAACCGCCCAAGTAAAGAACTGTTACAAATAATGAAGAAACTAGTAGATTTAGATAGGAAGCAACGTAAAATAAACCAAATTTAATACCGGAATATTCGGTTTGATAACCTGCTACTAATTCTTCTTCTGCTTCTGGTAAATCAAACGGCAATCTTTCGCATTCTGCGAGAGAAGAAATTATAAAAACGATAAACCCTATGGGTTGCCTCCACAAATTCCATCCCCAAAACCCGTATTTTGACTGTGCCTCAACTATATCAACTGTACTTAAACTGTTAGATAATCATAGTCGGTGATAAGATCACTGTTATCATCGCTATTCCAGAACCGTACGTGAGATTTTTACCTCATACGGCTCCTCGAGGGTCATAAATAAATATAAGGACCGCCCAATTTGATATTTTTTCATCTTACTCCGTTTGTAGAATAAAAGTACAAATAAATTGAGAACTCCTGAATTATACCAATGAAATTCTGTCTGCTATACTTTTTAAAAGCACTTCTGAATTTATCTTTTCCTTTACTTTGTAATTTAATTCCAATTTTGATTCCATTGGATTTTTTTCTTGAATTGAGTAAGAACTTCATCCTTAAAGAAGATACTGCTTTTAGCAATGTAAATAGATATTTCATCTTATAATTTTTCATTACGAAACATATACAGAGATTAATTAATGAATCATGATAAGAATTTAATCTCAATTAATATGGATATAGAAAAGCAACAATAAAAAAAAATATCTTTTTTTGTTGCAATTCTTTTATTTTATTCTTACTCAGAAAAAAAGTCTTTCACAAAAGTAAAAGTAAAGGATTACTTCGTTCCTGATAGTCATTCATTTAATCGGTGGATAGGAGCATACTCTGGATCGGAATTATGGGGAGTACGACTTGATCATTTCTACCAAATTAAAGCCCCAATTAGTATTTCTTTTAGATAATCAAAATGTATTTTAGGATAAATTACATAATCTCTATTACTAATCCTTTGTGTACCTTGGTGTTCCTAATCATCCACTCCTTTTTTTGGAATCTCCATATCATGTATGGTAACACATACAAAGTAGAGTAAAAACTCCATAGAGTTTTTTTTTTCAACCCGCTTCAAGAGATGATGACTAATCCATTCGTCTTGGGGGAACCCTTTTAGGTTTACTTTCACTTAACTCTTGTACATAGAACATGAGACTCAACCTTTTTACAGCAAATTGAAAAGCTGTTTTATTTCACTCATCTAACTATCTAGTTTAGTTCATCAACACGAATAGTGAATAAAATCACCCTGAAGTGAAGGGGTGAATAAAAAAATAAGATATCTATTCAATGTATTAAGGTTTATTCTTAAAAACCGAGAATTAAAATAAATGTTGATGTCCTAACGAATCACACGTAGAGATATTGATAACACACATAGAGTTAATGGTATTTCATAACTAATTGATTGAGCAGCAGCCCGTAGACCACCTAAAAAAGAATATTTATTATTTGATCCATATCCTGACATAAGAAGTCCAATCGGAGCAATACTTGAAATGGCGATCCATAAAAAAACACCAATACTTAGATCGGCTAGAACAAGACGGTAACTAAAAGGAATTACTGAATAACTTAATAGAATTGATATGACTGCTATTGAAGGTCCGACACTGAATAAGCTCGTATCTCCTCTAGATGGAAGAAGGTTCTCTTTGAAAAGTAGTTTTGTCCCATCTGCTAGAGCTTGAAGAATTCCCAAAGGTCCGGCATATTCAGGTCCAATACGTTGTTGTATTCCTGCAGATATTTCTCTTTCTAACCACACAATTACGAGTACACCTATTGTAATTCCCAATACAAGAATCACAATAGGAACAAGCATCCATACGGTCTCATATATCTCTTTTAAAGATTCTAATCTAGAAAAAGAATGGATAGCTTGTACTTCTGTTGTATCAATTATCATTTCAACGATCAACTTCCCCCATAATGATATCTATGCTACCTAGTATCGTCATAATATCAGCCAATTTCATTCTTTTAACTAACTTAGGAAGAATTTGCAAATTAATAAAACCCGGCGGGCGAATTTTCCATCTCCAAGGAAAAACACTTTGATCTCCTATCAAATAAATCCCCAATTCCCCTTTTGGAGCTTCAACTCTTACATAAAGCTCTTGTTTTGACAATTCAAAAGTCGGAGACGGTTTTTTACTAATAAATCGATATTCAAAATCATTCCATTCCGAATCTCGTGCTCTATTAAAGCGTCGAATTTCTAAATTCTCATAGGGACCCCCCGGAATTCCTTCTAAAGCTTGTTGAATAATTTTGATAGATTCCGCCATTTCACTAATTCGTATTAAATAACGAGCTAATGAATCTCCTTCTTTTTGCCATTGGATTTCCCAATCCAATTCGTCGTAACACTCATAATGATCAACTTTACGAAGATCCCATTTGATTCCGGAAGCTCTTAGCATTGGTCCTGACAAACCCCAATTTATTGCTTCTTCTCCACTAATAATTCCCACTCCTTCAACTCGTTCTAAAAAAATAGGATTTCGTGTAATAAGCTTTTGATATTCAGTAATCCTGGTTAAAAAATAATCACATAAGTCCAAACATTTATCTATCCATCCATAAGGTAGATCAGCAGCTACTCCTCCAATACGAAAATAATTATGCATCATTCTCATTCCGGTGGCAGCTTCAAATAGATCATATATTAATTCTCTTTCTCTGAAAATATAGAAGAAGGGTGTCTGTGCACCAATATCTGCCATAAAAGGTCCAAGCCATAACAAATGAGAAGCTATCCGACTTAATTCCAACATAATAGTTCTTATATAACTAGCTCTTTTAGGTACTTGAATATTTCCTAATTGCTCTGGTGCATTTACAGTTATTGCTTCTGTGAACATAGTAGCTAAATAATCCCAACGTGTTACATAAGGCAAATATTGTATAATTGTTCGGTTTTCCGCAATTTTTTCCATCCCTCTGTGTAAATAACCTAGTATGGGTTCACAGTCAATAACATCTTCGCCATCTAAAGTAACGATTAGTCGAAGAACACCATGCATTGATGGGTGCTGAGGCCCCATATTTACTATCATGAGGTCTTTTCTTTTAGTTGGTCCAGTCATAGGGTTTTCCCGGATTTCTTATTCCATGAATTGCTGAAAATTAAAAGAAATTGATCAAAATTCAAGCTAGAATAAATAAAAAACTTAAAAATGACTCTTCAAATTAACGTCTTTTTAGCTCTCGAATATTCAATTTACTGATTAATTCTTTATAACGTATTCTATTTTTTTTTGACAAATAAGCCAGCAGGCGTTGGCGTTTTCCTAGAATTTTACGTAGACCTCTCTGAGATGAATAGTCTTTTTTGTGGAATTCCAAATGTGAAGTAAGTCTCCGTATCGTTTTTGTAAAACGGAATACTTGAAATTCAACAGACCCTCGGTTTTCTTCTTTTTCTTCTTGCGAAATAAAAGATATGAATGAATTTTTTATCATAAAAAATTCTTATACTTCCTATTTTACGAATATGAATTTTACTGATCAGTAATAATAATGGGAGCTATTTGAATCTGGTATACACAAATTTCGTTATTGATTCATTTCTGGATCTAATTGATCCATCAGTGAATTAGTATCATGTATCAGAATGGACTGTAAGACAAGTTGTATGTGCATTTATTGAATTTATATATTCGGTATATATATTGGTATAGGATATAATAGGATATATATAGTATACGAGGGAATAAATAAGATAAAAGTTTAATCAATGAATTTTCTATTGTGGATACATATGTATCCTTAACATATTGAACCGACTACCATTATTAGTATTAAACCAATAACGATTCATACAAGCTAAATCTTCTACTCTATAATTGGGCCAAAGAAATAATTTTAATTGAATTAATTTTATTTGATCTCTGTTAAGATCTTTCTTTTCATACAAAAATTGACCACAATTTTTTATTCTGTTGAAAGATATTGTATTTTTATCTATAGAATTTATATTGTTTGAATTGAAACAAATTAGGATTCGGAATTCTCTCCGACGTCTAGATGATAAAATATTTTCAGAAACAAGTAAATCGGACTTATTTTGTTCTCTTTTTTTCATTATATTTTGTTGTTTTACAATTAATTCTTTCTTATCAATATTTTCTATATATCTTTTTTTATTCTTTTGGTCTTTACACTTGTGAACTAATGAAATACCTATGGTTTGATACATAATAAATTGTCCATGACCTTTTACAGCTAGACGAAGGGGTTCGATAATAAATATCCCTTTTTTTATCAATTCTGTAAAAGTGAAATCTTTCTGCATCAGCATTATATCCAGATTAAATTCTTTCCTTTCAATAGAGGATATAGAAATTTTTTTCGGATTTATCAATCTAAGCAGGAGACAATATACCTTGATATTATTGATTAGATCTTCGTTCAAAAGATTATTCCATCTGAATTGAAAAAGCAAATACTTTTTTCGCAGGAAATCAAATTCTGTTTCCGTACTGCTTTTTTCTTGTTTTTTCTTTCTACGTTTTGGTTCTTCGTAAATATCATTTTGTTGGGTTGAGAGAACCGATTCAAGGTTTCCCTGGTTTTGGGCATCTGATAAAATATTTTGGTGACTTATAGGTTCTTTTTCTTCTTGATTCCTATTTGCTAATTCAAAAAATTTTTTTTGATTGGATGGTATAAGGGTAGCTTTTTTTTGATTTCGATTCATGTTTTTAATTTTACTAAAATTTTTGCGTACGTTAAAATTAAAAAAAAGTGACTTAATTGGTATAACCCACGGTTTTTTTTTATATGCATTATAAAAAAATACAAATTCGGGAAAGAACCAAAGGTCCAGATTGGATATCGGGCGGTTTAATATTTCGTCATTCATTCTCATCCAATCAAAAAGTGTTTTTTTGTGATTGGATGCATTGATTTCTTGATGAATTATGAAATAAAAACGATCCATTTTATCCATAAGTTTATAATTATGAGTATCATTCTTAGTATTTTTCTTATTGTTGGTACTGATATCGAGCCAGGTTTCAATGTCGACTTTATTTCTAAGACAAAAATTGATAAGTGTCCAATCCAAATATTTTCTATCTGTATTTTTCTCCCTATCCATAGAATCTTTGAATTCTAGAGAATTAGTGATAGGAATACTCTCCCACATATTCAAAAATTTTTGTTTCTGTGTATTATAGTTATAAGTATCAGAAATTTGTTGATTCTTATTTACTTGAAATGGTAACCCATAATTATCTGAGTCCTTATTATTTTCAGAATAAATCAATTGATATGATAAAAAATCATATCGATAAATTTTTTGAAAATTTTCTTTGTTATTTGGCCATACCATTAAGTGGGTTTTATAATCATTTTCTTTTTCATATGAATCTTTTGTTTTAAAATATTTATTGTCAACCTTACAAAGTTGATTGATTCTAATTTGCCACTTTTGTGGTACTAAGTAAAACCATTTGAGATGAGAAAAATCATATTGATAATGATTCTTTAACCAATTTTTCCATTCATTCCTTCCATAATTTTTATAATTTAATTTTGAAGGAATTATTCCGTGTGTTCGAAAAGAATCTTTTATTTCATTTTTGAGAAATAAAGATGTTCCGGGATATTGAACAACAGATCTGAACTTATACAAGTGCATAACTTGTGTTTGTGATAATTTGTAAAATACATAGGCTTGTGAGAGGGAAGATAAACCAAGAAATATTTTAGAATTATTACTATTAAAAAGTGATTTTTTTATAGTAGAAATAAATAGGATTTTATTTTTATTTGTTTTATCAAGTCTTTCTTTATTTTTATTATTATTATAAATGTATTTATCAATGGATTTTGTTGTTGACTCAAGAAAAAGTTGTGCATTGATCCTGGAAATATTACTGATACATGCAAATATATCTATGTATATGCTTTCCCTGAAAAATTTTATAAAATAATGTGATTTACGGATTAATCGAGCAGTTCTTCTTTTTAATATCTGAAAAATATTTTTTTGTGCTTCTAATCTTTTAGCACTAGAACTTGGTTTGTTAGGAATAAGATTTATTTTTAGAGGACTAAATACTCCTTTTTTGTCTTTTGTAATTCTTTCTATTTTATTTATGATTGTATTTGTTCTATCAGTTAAATCTTTTAGTTTTTTTTCTATGAGTAAATAATTTGTCCAATCAATGGATCGGATTTTAATAGATGATTTATGAATAATTGGATTAGTTATTATAGAATCTTTTTCGTTGTTTATTTCACTCGAATCTTCGTTCCATGCAAATACTAGAATTGGATTTACTTTTAAAAGTTGTTTCATTAGGATTTTTATAAATTGAAAGTTTTTTATAATCCATTTTTCTTTTGGAACCTTTATACAAAATTTTGTTCGTTTCTTTCGAAATTTTATAATTTTTTGTTCGAGTTTTTTAAAAATGGGTTTAAAAAAGGAATGTTTTTTTCGGGGAGAACCGAAAGGAAAATCTGTTTCCATTCCCCAAATCGTTAAAAAACAAAAATAATCTTTTGTGTGTTTTTCTTTATTTGGATCTTTCTGAGAAGGTTGGATCTTAGATCTATGCCAAGGTTTCAAACGGAAAGGAAATAGTATCTTTATCTGAATACCGTCTGTTAACCAATTTTTAGGAAATTCTGTTTCTGATAATTGAACACCATTATAGGTGCAGTTCACATGTTTTTCTCGATGCCACTCCGTTATATCTTCAGACCATTCAGGACGTTGGAAAAATAATAGACGGCCAATATTTTTAGCTATTATCAATAAAGGCAATACAAAATATTTTCTAATAATTGACTGCATTACTAACATCAACCCCCTTATTGTTTGGGCAAAAAGAATGGTATCCCAGGTTTCTGCAATTTTGATTCGTGCGTCTTCTTTTCT